GCAGCATTGAAAGCTTTTTCATTAGGGAAATCTCTTTCTACGAAGAGTTCAAAAAGTTTTTTTTATACAAAAAATAAATAATCAAAGATTGAAATAATCTGAATTGGTCTGATTTGAAAAAAAAAAAAAAATGGATATTAGATATTAAATGAAAATTAAATAAAAAAATAGAATATTAAATATTAAAAAATAGAATATAATATAGAATAAAAAGAATAAATAAGAATAAAATAATATATAATGAATGTATAAATCAAAATAATTTTTTTGATTCTCTAATGTTTTAACCTAATTATAATCTTAAATTGAATTTGTTTTGCTTTTATAGTAGAATCATTTTTTTTGTCTACTGAATTAGAATTATAAAATAGTACTTTTACTTTTGTGTTTGAAAAAGAATAAACGCAAGCACACGATTTCACCTTTCTTTTTAGTATATTTTATCGTTTTTGGGATGGGGATTCCTATTTTCCCCATCGATTCAATACTTGAAAATAGAATTCTAATTTTATTTCATTAGAAAATATTTTTTTGAAATACAGTACAATTATGATCTAAATTGGAATTTGCATTATTTTATTTGCACATTCTGGCTCAAGACTTAACAATATTTAATCGGTTTATTAAATTTTAACAAAAATCCGCTACACAACTAAATCCCTGACAATTAATACAAAGCTATGCAAATAATTCCCTAAATCTATTGTGTATATTACTAAATTTGTAATACAGAAAATCCTATTTCTCCATCAAAAAATGCATTTTTTATTAGATTCATAAACTAAATAATCTAAATGAGAAATAAATAAAAAAATGTAAATAATAAAAAACATTTTCTTTTGAATTCTATTCATGAATTGAAGTCATAACTATAACGTTCGAAGAATTACATTTTAGTCGAGCATAAACTAATAAATTATCAAAACCTATTGTATTGTACTAATAAATTATCAAAACCTATTGTATTGTTAAGTTAAATAAAACAGGTACCCTTATCCCTTATAAGTAAATAATAAATCTAAATACAAAAATAAAAACTATTGAAAACGTTACGTTAAAATCTATAATTTAAAACCAAGTTATTATTTATTAATTTGAATGTTTCCTAAAAAAAAATATTAAATTGAATTGACTACTTTAATCTCGACGATTGAATAAAAAAAAGTTATTATGATTTCGAGCAAGCCGCTATGGTGAAATCGGTAGACACGCTGCTCTTAGGAAGCAGTGCTAAAGCATCTCGGTTCGAGTCCGAGTGGCGGCATGCCATCTTCTAAAAAAGTAAGTCCTAGAAAATTCAAATAAAAAAAAAGTTCTATAATGAATTCAATTCCCGATTTCCATTCCTATAATGAAAGAAGAGTTCTTCCCCCCCCCCTTTTTTTTTTTTTTTAATTTATGATATTTTCAACTTTAGAGCATATCTTAGCTCATATATCCTTTTCAGTCGTTTCAATTGTAATTACAATTCATTTAATAACATTATTAGTCGATGAAATCGTAGGACTATATGATTCGTCTCAAAAGGGCATGATAACTATTTTTTTTTGTATAACAGGATTATTAGTTACTCGTTGGATTTATTTTGGACATTTACCATTAAGTAATTTATATGAATCATTAATCTTTCTTTCCTGGAGTTTCTCCGTAATTCATATGGTTCCATATTTACAAAAAAATAAAAACTATTTCAATTTAAAAGCAATAACGGCGCCAAGTTCTATTTTTACCCAAGGTTTTGCTACTTCGGGTCTTTTAACTGAAATGCATCAATCCGAAATATTAGTACCTGCTCTCCAATCTCATTGGTTAATGATGCACGTAAGTATGATGGTATTGGGATATGCGGCTCTTTTATGCGGATCATTATTATCACTAGCCCTTCTAGTCATTAAATTTCGAAAATTAATAAGGATTTTTAGTATTCAATACGTTAGCGAAAAAAACAATGTTTTACCAAACATTTCTTTTCTTTCTTCTCGGAATTATTACAGGTTTCAATTAATTCAACAATTGGATCTTTGGAGTTATCGTATTATTAGTTTAGGGTTTATCTTTTTAACCATAGGTATTCTTTCGGGAGCAGTATGGGCTAATGAAGCATGGGGATCATATTGGAATTGGGATCCAAAGGAGACTTGGGCGTTTATTACTTGGACCATATTTGCAATTTATTTACATACTCGAACAAATAAAAATTGGGAAAGTGTAAATTCTGCAATTGTAGCTTCGATAGGTTTTCTTATAATTTGGATATGTTATTTTGGGGTAAATTTATTCGGAATAGGATTGCATAGTTATGGTTCATTTACATTAACATCTTGAAAAAAGTACTTGACGAATTCAAAACAAAGATAGTACAGCTTAAGTGTCTATATAAGAAAACTTCATGTAAGCCGTCGAAAACCCTTTGAATTACTTCATTTCCATTCCTTTACAAAAAGGGTTTTCGATGGCTTACATACTTACTGCTTAGAATAGAATTCCTATTTTTATTTTTATAAGTAAAAATAAAAACTATCGATAAAAATAATTAGATAAAACAGCTTCGACTTTGTCAACTGATAATGAGAAAACGAAATCTGGATAAATACCAATAGCTATTACAGGTAGAAGGATAGAGATCGAAATAAATAACTCTCGCGGTCCAGAATCAACAAAATAAGAGTTTTGAGCATTCAAATTTAAAAACTTGTATCCATAGAACATCTGGCGTAACATCGATAATGAATAAATAGGAGTTAATATCATACCAATTGCCATTACAAAAGTAATTAATATTTTTGTCATTAAAAGATATTTTTGGCTAGTAAGTATTCCAAAAAATACTATCAATTCTGCAACAAAACCGCTCATGCCCGGTAATGCAAGAGAGGCCATTGATAAAATACTGAAAGTTGCGAATATTTTTGGAATTGTGATAGCCATTCCGCCCATTTTGTCGAGATAAACAAGACGTATTCTATCATAACTCGTTCCTGCCAAGAAAAAAAGCGCAGCACCAATAAATCCATGAGAAATTATTTGTAAAATAGCTCCATTGAGTCCTGTATCGCTTATAGAACCAAGTCCTATAATTATGAAACCCATATGAGATACGGAGGAGTAAGCTATTCTTTTTTTTAAATTATATTGCCCTGGAGATGTTGAAGCTGCATAGATTATTTGAATTGTGCCTATTATCATCAACCAGGGAGAAAATATAGAATGAGAGTGAGGAAATAATCCCATATTGATCCGAACCAACCCATATGCTCCCATTTTTAATAAGATTCCAGCTAGAAGCATACAAGTACTGTAATGCGCCTCTCCATGAGTGTCTGGTAACCATGTATGTAAGGGTATAATCGGCAATTTGACAGCAAAAGCAATAAAAAATCCAAGATAAAATAGTATTTCCACTGCTACAGGATAGGATTGATTAGCTGATGTTTCAAAATTTAATGTTGGTTCATTAGAACCATATAAACAAATACCCAGAATTCCCATTAATAAAAAAACAGAACTTACTGCAGTGTACAAAATAAATTTTGTAGCTGAATACAAACGTTTCTTTCCCCCCCACATGGAGAGAAGTAGATAAACTGGAATTAATTCTAATTCCCACATGATGAAAAAAAGTAAAAGGTCTTGAGAAGAAAATGGTCCTATTTGACCGCTATACATTGCTAACATCAGGAAGTGGAATAATCGGGAATCTCGAGTAACCGGCCGAGCCGCTAAAGTAGCTAAAGTGGTGATAAATCCCGTTAGCAAAACAGGTCCTATAGAAATTCCATCTATTCCCAATCTCCAGTAAAAATCAAAAAAATTGATCCATTTATAATTTTCTATTAATTGGATTAATGGATCGTCCAATTGGAAATGATAACCAAATGCATAGGTTGTTAGAAGGAGTTCTATTATACATATACAAAGAGTATACCATCTAATTACCTTATTTCCTCTATGAGGAAGAAAGAAAATTAAGGAACCCGCAAAGATTGGCAAAAATACAACTATCGTTAACCAAGGAAAGTAATTCGTGGTAAAAATAAAATACACTTGGACCGACAAAAACCCGTGCTCCAAAATATTGGAGCACGGGTTTTTGTCGGTAAAGGTAAAAAAAAAATAAAATGGATTCGTATTCGAGTAGGTTTTTTTGGAATGGATCAATAAGCTAGACCCATACTTCGAGTTGTTTCATGCCATAAATAAACTCGAACACTCAAAAAATCTGTTGGACAGGCGGATTCACATCTCTTACAACCCACACAGTCTTCTGTTCTTGGAGCAGAAGCAATTTGCTTAGCTTTACACCCGTCCCAAGGTATCATTTCTAATACATCTGTGGGGCAGGCTCGGACACATTGAGTGCACCCTATACATGTATCATAAATCTTTACTGAATGTGACATTGGATCTAGAATTTTTTTTAATTATAAATTTTCGATCTAGTAAACTTGTAAATGAATCATATATTTAGACACCAGATGAATCAATGATTTATCAGAATTTTTTTTATTTTTTTAATAAATTTACCTACTAATCTACCTACTTCTGAATCAACTCATGTGAAAGAGCCAAGATACTTTGATTTCTTACATTTTCGCAAACCGGATCATTATTATGTATAATATATGCTAATTCGAACTTATCAATATTCTAATTTCTATGATTAATACTACTTATGCAACAAATTAGATTGATTTATACGAATGGATTTTCTGTTACGATAAATTGACGAAACAATTGCTGGTCCAATAGCTGCTTCAGCGGCTGCAATAGCTATAACAAAAATGGAGAAAATATTTCCTTTTAATTGGCGACTATCAAAAAAATCAGAAAATGTTACGAAATTTATATTAACCGCATTCAGTATAAGTTCAAGACACATAAGGGCTCTAACCATATTTCGGCTCGTGATCAATCCATAGATACCGATAGAAAATAAGTAAGCACTCAAAACAAGTACATGTTCGAGCATCATTGATCAACTCCTTATCAATTTCAATTCATTTCAATAAAATATGAACAACAATTCAACGGATTCAATTGACTAGAATAAAAAAAAAGTACGGGATAAACTATTAGTAATAGATCAAATAAAAAAAAAATTCTATTTTATCTTTTTTTAATTTAAAAATTCTATTTTATCTTTTTTATTTTATACATAAACAATCTTGAATTTTAATTGAAGAAAAATAAATGTGATAACACAAAATGAAATTTTATAGATTTATTATTGGCGCGCCACGGCAATTGCACCTATTAAAGCAACTAAAAGAATTATCGAAATGAATTCAAATGGAAGAAAAAAATCTGTTGATAAATGAATTCCAATTTGTTGACTATTACTTATCAAATCTTGCTCTATAATCTGGTTTGATCTTGTAGTCCAAATAATCCCGTACCATGACGTATCCGTAATAGTAGTCATTAGTAAAAGAAAAATACTTGTACAAACCAACAAAGTAACCCCATCCCCAATGGTCCAAAGAGTAAAATCGTTGGAATAGTCTGAACCATTCATGAACATTACAGCAAATAGGATTAAAACATTTATAGCTCCCACGTAAATAAGGAGTTGGGCAGCAGCTACAAAATATGAATTTAATAGAATATAGAATAAGGATATACAAACAAGAACCAGTCCCAATGAAAAGGCAGAAAAAATTGGGTTAGTAAGTAATAATACTCCTATACCTCCTAATAGAAGACCTAAGCCCAGAAAGACTAAAAGAAAATCATGTATTGGTCCAGGTAAATCCATTATATGTAAAATAAGAGATAAATAAATCAAAATGTTTTTCATGCCCTTATTGAGACCAGACCAGAAAAAAAAAATGGATGATTCAAAAAATATTCCTATCAAAAACTAAAAACTATATATATATAATTATATAATTTTTTTTTTGAAATAATTTCAGATATATGAATTAATATTAATAGATTTTCAATCCAAATTAAGACATGATTTTTACCAATCAATCAATACTTGAGATTTGTAGGTATTAACCAAAGAAAACGAAAAACCTCATTCTTTTAGATCAAAATCGAATCTTAGTAATTACATTACACAATTTTTTTTTTAATCTTAAATCAAGAGATTGACTTATGAGGCGAATTCAAAATTGTTCGAATTGTATAATCGTTAATTACTGACATTGGTAAACGACCCAAGGCAATTTGATTATAATTCAATTCGTGACGATCATAAGTAGAAAGTTCATATTCTTCAGTCATTGATAAACAATTTGTTGGACAATACTCAACACAGTTACCACAAAATATACAGATTCCGAAATCAATACTATAATTAAGTAATCGTTTCTTGCGAATATCAGTTTCTAATTTCCAATCAACGACAGGTAGATCTATAGGACATACACGCACACATACTTCACAAGCAATACATTTATCAAATTCAAAATGGATTCGACCGCGGAAACGCTCCGCAGTAATTAATTTTTCATAAGGATATTGAATAGTTATGGGTAAACGATTTACGTGGGATAAGGTAATCATGAAACCTTGACCAATGTACCTTGCAGCTCGTACTGTTTGTTGACCATAATTCATGAACCCAGTTATTATAGAAAACATATTGGGAATATATATATGAATAATTTTATGTTTGTTTATTTTTCTTGTTTGATCCAAATTGTGAATATAAGATAGTCCTTTACAGTGAAAAGAGTTGGAAAGAAGTTGTTAATAATAGATTTCCAAGAGAAATAGGTAAAAGAAATTTCCATCCAAGATTCAATAGTTGGTCCATTCGTAGCCTAGGTAAAGTCCATCTTGTTGTGATAGGAATGAACAAAAACAAATACGTTTTAGCTAATGTAATGAAAATACCAATTATTGGTTCAAAAACTCTATATGTTTTATTTATTTCAAAAAGTTCAGAAACAAATATATATGGAATAGAGATATTCCAACCGCCTAAGTAAAGAACTGTTACAAATAATGAAGAAACTAATAAGTTTAGATAGGAAGCAACGTAAAATAACCCAAATTTGATACCCGAGTATTCGGTTTGATAACCTGCTACTAATTCTTCTTCTGCTTCTGGTAAATCAAAAGGTAATCTTTCACATTCTGCTAGGGAAGAAATTAGAAAAATGATAAACCCTATAGGTTGACGCCACAAATTCCATCCCCAAAAACCATATTTTGATTGAGCCTCAACTATATCAACTGTACTTGAACTATTAGATAATTATAGTCGATGATACTATTACTGTTTCCATCGCTAGTACAGAACCGTACATGAGATTTTCATCTCATACGGCTCCTTGAGGACCATAAATAAATCTAAGGACCGGGTATTTTATCTTGATATGTTTATAAGATAGATAAGGTCAAAATATATCATACGATCCTGAATTAGATCAATTGAATTCTATCTGTTATTGTTTAACAATAATATGTTTTTTTTTTAATAATTAAAAATTATAAATAATATATATATAAATTAAAATATATATAAATATGAATTTTAGAACAAAAGAACAAAATTATATTTATAATAATTATATTTATAATATTTATATATTATAATATTTATATAAATTTATAATATAAATTTATAATATTTATATAATAATATTAAATATAATTAATATTAAGAATAAATATAATAAATTTTTAATAAATAATAAGAACTCCAATTTGAATAATAAATAATAAATCAAATTTAAAATACTTCTGAATTGATCTCATCCTTTCTTTATCTTTAAAAAATTTTTACTTTCGTAAAAAATTTAAATTTTTTTTTGTTGAGTAATAATTCCATTCTTCAATAAAATACTCCTTGTAAAAGTAAAAATAACCCGGCTTTTTTTTTCACTTACGTTATACATTACATTCCTTTATGAATTATGATATGAATTCTATTTATGCGAATATGGATATAAAAAGGAAAGAATCAAAGTAAAGAAAGATCTTTTTTTTTTTTTATTTTCTATTGTATTGGAATTGGATTCTTTTCTATATATATATATTTTCTATTCTTCTTTCTTTTTCTGAGAAATAGAAATAAAGGGCTTAGAAAATACAAAGTAAAGGATTATTTCGTTTCAAATAGTCATTTATTTAATACGTGGATAGGAGCATACTCTGGATTGGAATTGTGGGTAGTACTGCCTGATCATTTCTACCAACTTAAAGCCCCAATTAATATTCTTTGTATATTATGCAGAAATATACTTTTGGATAATTTCCATAATTGCCATTACTAATCCTTTTCGTATATTGGTGTTTCTAACTATCCACTCGTTTTTGTTCAATCATCCATTATGTTATGGTAATACATGTATGAGAATACATATAAACAATAGTAATAGTGAAAAATTAATATGGTTAATCTTTTGAACCCGCTTCAAGTTAGGATGACTAATCAACCAATCTTGGGATAAATGGTCTCTTTTATTTTTGTTTATTTCCGCCCAACTCTCTAACTCTTATACATAGAAAATGAGACTCAATATTTTGACAGCAAATTTATATATAAGCTGTTTTCTTTCACTCATATAACTATCTGATTTAGTTCATCAATCCAAATAATTAATAAAAAAATGAAAATATCGACTCAATTCATTTTTCCCCTTTTCTAGAGAGGAAGGAATAGAGAAAAATTTATGTCTCAACGAATCACACGTAGAGATATTGACAATACACATAAAGTTAATGGTATTTCATAACTAATCGATTGAGCAGCAGCTCGTAGACCACCTAAAAAGGAATATTTATTATTTGATCCGTATCCTGACATCAGAAGACCAATGGGAGCAATACTTGAAATGGCAATCCATAAAAAAACACCGATATTAAGATCCGCTAAAACAAGGTGATATCCAAAAGGGACTACTAAATAGCTTACTAAAATGGAGATGACTGCTATGGATGGTCCGATACTGAATAAACGAGTATCTCCTCTAGATGGAAGGAGATTTTCTTTGAAAAGTAGTTTTGTCCCATCTGCTAGAGCTTGAAGAACTCCCAAAGGACCGGCGTATTCAGGTCCAATACGTTGTTGTATTCCTGCAGATATTTCTCTTTCTAACCATACAATTACCAGTACACCTATTGTGATTCCCAATACAAGAGTCAAAATAGGAATAAGGATCCATATAATTCCATAGACCTCTTTAATAAATTCGAATCTAGAAAAAGAATTGATATCTTGTACTTCGTTTGTATCAATTATCATTTCAACGATCAACTTCTCCCATAATGATATCTATACTACCTAGTATCGTCATAATATCAGCCAATTTCATTCTTTTAACTAACTGAGGAAGAATTTGCAAATTGATAAAACCTGGCGGGCGTATTTTCCATCTCCAAGGAAAAACACTCTGATCCCCTATCAGAAAAATTCCTAATTCTCCCTTTGGGGCTTCGACTCTCACATAGAGTTCTTGTTTTGGCAATTCAAATGTAGGAGACGGTTTTTTACTAATAAATCTATATTCAAAATCATTCCATTCTGGATTCCTTTCTCTATCAAAGTATCGAATTTCTAAATTCTCATATGGCCCCCCCGGAATTCCTTCTAGAGCCTGTTGAATAATTTTTATGGATTCGGTCATTTCACCAATTCGGACTAGATAACGAGCTAATGAATCTCCCTCTTTTTGCCACTGTACTTCCCAATCAAATTCGTCGTAACACTCATAATGATCAACCTTACGAAGATCCCATTGTATTCCGGAAGCTCGCAGCATTGGTCCTGATAAACCCCAATTTATTACTTCCTCTCTACCAATAATGCCTACTCCCTCAACTCGTTCTAAAAAAATAGGATTTCGTGTAATAAGTTTTTGATATTCAGTAACTCCCGTTAAAAAATAATCGCAAAAATCCAAACATTTATCTATCCAGCCATGAGGTAGATCAGTCGCTACTCCTCCAATACGAAAATAATTATGCATCATTCTCATACCGGTGGCAGCTTCAAATAGATCATATATTAACTCTCTTTCTCTGAAAATATAGAAGAAAGGGGTCTGTGCACCAATATCTGCCATAAAAGGACCAAGCCATAACAGATGAGAAGCTATACGACTCAACTCCAGCATAATTACTCGAATATAGCTGGCTCTTTTAGGTACTTGAATATTTCCCAACTGTTCCGGTCCATTTACGGTTATTGCTTCTGTGAACATAGTAGCTAAATAATCCCAACGTGTTACATAAGGCAGATATTGTATAATTGTTCGGTTTTCCGCAATTTTTTCCATCCCTCGGTGTAAATAGCCCAATATTGGTTCACAGTCAATAACATCTTCACCATCTAGAGTAACGATGAGTCGAAGAACACCATGCATTGATGGGTGGTGGGGGCCCATATTTACTTTCATGAGGTCTTGTCTTGTAGCTGGTATATTCATAGGTTTTTCCTCGATTCATTCTTTCATGAATTGCTGAAAACGTAAATAAGTTCATTAAAATTCAAGATCTAATAAATCAAATAATTCAAAATGCATCTTCAAATTTCAAATTAACGAGTTTTTGATTCCCGAATATTCAACTGATTAATTAATTCTTTATAACATATTCGATTTTTCTTTGACAAATAAGACAGCATCCGTTGGCGTTTTCCCAAAATTTTCCGTAGGCCCCTCTGTGATGAATAGTCTTTTCTGTGCAATTCCAAATGGGAAGAAAGTTTTCGTATCCTATCGGTGAGGCTTTTTATTTGAAATGCAACAGACCCTCTGTTTTCGTCTTTTTCTTCTTGCGAAATAACCGAGATTAATGATTTTTTTACCATAAAATGAAATACTCTCTCCCCTCACTTGCTCTCTTTTTAGTGATAGATTTTTTTATTGATCAATAATAATAATGCCACTTATTTTAATTTGATATATACAAGAATCTTAATTTCGTTAATATTAATAATTTATAATTTTTTTTTTATTGGGATTCGACTTGGTATCAAAAAAGATGATTTTCTGCACTCACCAAAGATAAAAATTTATAACAAAAATGAAAATAAGAAGATTTTGTTGATCCTTTCGAGATCTAATTGATATGTCATTCAAATTAAATGAATATCATCTATCAGAATGGAATGTAAAACAATGTATGCATCTCTTTGCCTTTATAGACCCGACCCAACAGGGTATAGAAAATAGAGTCAAAATGTACCATTAATTAATTTTCAATCGTGGATACATATCTATTCTTACCATACTGAAACGACTGCCGTTATTGGTATCAAACCAATAGCGGTTCATACAAGCTAAATCTTCTAATCTATAATTAGGCCAAAGAAAGAACTTTAATTTAATTAGTTTATTTTTTTCTTTTTTGTTTTTATCAAAAACTTGATTGGTTGCTTTATTTCCATTAAAAAATCTTGTGTTTTTAGGTATATCATTTTTATTCTTAGAATTGAAACAAATTAGAATTCTCAATTCTCTACGACGTCTGGGGGATAAAATAGTTTCAGGAACAAACAAATCATAATTATTTTTGTCTCTATTTCCAGTTATCTTTTGATATTTTGGGATGAATTCATCAGAATTCTGCTTATCAACATGACCTTTTTCTAGGTACCTTTTATTAATTGTAATTGTTTGCTTACTCTTATGAACCAACGAAATACTTATGGTTTGATACATAATAAATTGTCCTTCTTTTTTTATAGACAAAGGAACTGGTTCGATAAACAATATTCCCTTTTTGATCAATTCTGTAAAAGTAAAATCTTTCTGAACCATTAGAATATCCAGATTAATTTCTCTCCTTTGAATAGAGGATATAGTAATTTCTTTTGGATTTATCAGTCTAAGCAGTAGACAATATACTTTGATGTTATTGATCATTTTTTGATTTAAAAAATAATCCCATCTCAATTGAAAACGCAAATACCTTTTTAGGAAAAAACCAAATTCTGCTTCTATCCTGTATTGTTTTTTATCTTTTTTCTTTTTTGATCCCAAATAATTTTCTTCAACAGCTTTTTCTTGATTTGAAAAAATTGATTCAAAATCTGCTTGGTCTGCAGATTCTTTTTCTCCTTGATTTTCATTTAAATTAAAAAGAAGTAATTTGATTGGTATGGTCCATGGTTTAATCTTATACACATTATAAAGTATCAAAAATTCTGAGAAAAACCAAAGTTCCAGATTTGATATGGGACAACTTAGTATTTCTTCATTCAGTTTCAGCCAATCAAAAAGTTTTTTTTTATTGGATAAGTTGATTTCTTGATTTTGATAAATTGGTAGAAAAAAAAGAACTTTCTTAGCAATTTTTTCAATTATTTGATAATTATTAGTCCTACTCTTAGTATATTTATTTCTGTTGGTGTCAATATCCATATTGATCCAGGCCTCAATATCGACTTTTTTTTTAAGACCAAAATTGAGAATTATCCAATTAAAATATTTTCTATCCATATTTTTCTTCTTATCTATAATATTATCTTCTACTAGATAATTATGGATAGGGGTATTCACTATCCTATTAAACCTATGAAATAAATTTCGTTTATGTGTGTTGTAATTATCAAAAATATCTTGGTTATTATTTATTTGTAATGGAAATCTATAAATAGATGAGTTTTTCTTATCTTCATAATTAATAAATTTATACGATAAATTATCATATCTATTTTGTTTTTTAACATTTTTTTTTTGATTCGGTAATGAGTCTTCTTCCAAATTTGTTTGTTTTTTGTAGTTAATTAATCGGGTTTTTTTGTATGAATCACATTTGTTTAAATATTTATTCTGATCTATAGAGTGGTGATTGACTGTATCTCGCCATTTTTTTGGTACTAATCTACTAGACCATCTAATTTGAGATAAATCATATTGATAATGACTCTTTAACCAATTTTTCCATTGATTCATTTCTAAATTGGAGAAATTCTTATGTTTTAATTTGGAATGAAATATTTCCTTTGTTCCAAAAAAATAATCTTTTATTTCATTCTTAAGAAAAAAGGATGTTCCATTATATTCAAAGACAGATCTTAACTTAGAGAAGTTAAAAACTGGAGTTTGTGATAATTTGTAAAATACATATGCTTGTGACAAGTAAGATAATTTATAAAAAGTCTGTGAGCTCTTATTCTTATTACTAATATTATAAAATGATTTTTTTCTAGTTGAAATAAAGTGAATTCTATTTTGTTTTGTTTTATCAATTCCTTCTTGATTTGTTTCATCATTGGAAATAGATTGATTATTGTAAATGTATTTATTAATATTAATAATTTTTTTTGTTGATTCAAGAAAAAAAAGTGGTGTATTTTTTTTAGGAAAATTTTTAATGCATAAAAGGATATCTATATAGATCTTTTCAATTAAAAATTTTCGAAAAGAATTTACTTTACGAATTAGTCGAACATTTTTTCTTTTTAATATCTGCAAAATATTTGTTGGCACTTCCAATCTTTTATCATTATAAATAATTTTCTTAGACCTAATATTTCTATCTGAGGATATAAATCTTTTTTTTTTGTCTTTTGAAATTTTTTCTATTTGATTTAGGATTGTGTTTGTTCTATCAGTCAGATCTTGTATTTTTTTTTTTGTCAATGAATCATTTATCCAATTCGCACATTGAATTTGAATAGGTGATTCGTAAATTATTTCATTACTAATTTTCGAATCTTTTTCTTTTTTAATTTCAACATCGCTCACTTCATATATTTCTCGTAATCCAAATAATAAAATTGGGTTTATTTTTGAGAGTTCTTTTATTATTTTTTTTAGAACTAGAATGCTTTGAATAACCCATTTTTTTGTTTCTTTTGAGGCATTCAAAAAAAATATTGTGTTTTCTTTTAAAATTCTTATAACTTGAAAACATTTCTTTTTCAATTTTCTAATTTTTTTTTTGAGTTCTTTAAAAATAGGTTCAAAAAATGAAAGTTGTTTTTGAGGAGAACCAAAAGGAAGTTCAGTTTGCATTCCCAAAACTGTTAAAAAACAAAAATCATTTTTTTGTCCTTTATTTTTTGTTAGATTGTTATAAGTTTTTCGTGTCTTAGATTTGTGCCAAGGTTTCAGATAAAAGGGAAATAGGATTTTTATCTGAATACCGTCTGTTAACCAGTTTTTTGGAAATTCTTTTTCTGATAATTGAATCCCATTATAAGTACATTTAATATGCATTTCTTTATTCCAATCCTTTAAATCTTCGGTCCATTCGGGAAATTGAAATAATAGTATACGAGCGCTATTTTTAGCTATTATTAATGAGGGTAATAATATATATTTTCTAAAAAAAGATTGGGTTATTAATAGAATACCTCTTATTACTTGAGCAAATAGAATGCTATCCCAGGCTTCTGCTATTTCTATACGTTTTTTTTCTCTTCTTTCTTTTTCTCTTCTTTTTCCTTCTTCTTTTTTTTTATCGTTTTCTTTTGTCTTTTTCTCTGTATAATCCGAAATTTTGAATTCTGTATTTTTATTTTTCCATACCCAATTTTTAAAAATTATTTTTATCGGCTCAAATATATCAAAAGAAAAAAAAGTGGCTTTGTCTATTTGGTCCAAAAAAAAGGGGGAATGTACATTTGCTTCAAAGGGTGTCCAAATAACTGTTTTACGCCTTTGGACACGCCTAGATCCTTTAATTATATTTCGACGAAAATCGGATTGTTGCGAATAACGTATTAAAGCCACTTCGTCTGTTTCCTCATTATCATTATTTTCAGTCTCTTTGAAATTATGATAAGTATCAGTATTTTGTAGGTTTTTATTATCAGGATTTTGTAGGTTTTTATTAAAAATAACTACACGTTTGCATTTTCGTGAACGAATCTCATGATCCAGTACTACACTTTCTTCGGTTTCGCCCTCCATTTGTTCTAACTCGTTGATTAATTTGTATGACCATCGAGAAACTTTTTTACTGATTTCGTTTATTGCAATAGATTTTGTTCGAATTGTTTTATTGTTAAGATCAGTTAGAACGGTATCAAAAAAAAATTGAATTCTTTTTTTTCGTTCTTCTAAATCAATTTTGCTTTGTTCGGTTTTACTA